TCATTTGATTAGGGCAAAACCTCTGCCTTTTTTAAAATATCCTGAACAGTTCCTGTAGGTTGAGCACCTTTTTCAAGGAAATAGAGAATAGCGGGAACGTTTAAATAAGTTTGATTCTTGATCGGATCATAAAAACCCACTTTCTGAAGATCTCTTCCTTCTCTTCGGGATCGAACATCAATTGCAACGATTCGATAGACGGCTCATCGGGATAGATGTAGATGAAAAAGAACCCCCCCCCTAGAACCGTATAGGAAGTTTTCTCCTCGTACGGCTCGAGAAAAAATGATGTTTTGTCTATGGATAAAATTAGAATTAGAATAAATAGAAAATCCGTAAAATGAATTAGTATATAATTTCAAATTTCAATTTAACTCATAGTCATTTTTATTTAGCAGCGTTGCTGAAAAAAAAAAAATCATTTGTACTCATAACTCAAGTTCAATAATATAATAATAATAATTCTCAAATATATTAAAGATTTTTCTTTAAGATACTTTTTTTTATTGAGTGGTCTTTAACCCACCGTTTTTGTCTCGTTTAAAATTTATTTGGATTCTTTATTCGGATCCGTGAGACAATTGAAGTGGTGTTTCCTTGTTCTGGGATCCTTTATTTTTGTTTTAAATCATTGGGTTTAGACATTACTTCGGTGCTTCTTAATCCTTTCAAAATGGTAGCAACATACCCCTTTTGGGATTTCTTTCTATCAAAGAATCATACCGAGGTTGATTCATGCGCGATACACTGTCGATCGAAAAAGTTTTAGCCGTTCCAACAATTTTGAAAATTTGTTGGAATGGAATCCTTTCGATTTCTATATCGAAGATATACTTACGAAGTTGTTCCAATTTATTAATTGGCATTAACCCTAGATCGTTGCCCCTGAGAAATTAATAAATACTTTCTACTCGAGCTACATCATGAACTATTTACATTAGAACCCAATAAAAAAAGAAGGGTTCTAGTAGAATAGAATAAACGACGTCGAGCCAAGAGCACCTTCATTCCTATATAAAATGGTGGATGTAACAATAAGAATCCACACCGGATCATGTCCTTCAAGTCGCACGTTGCTTTCTACCACATCGTTTTAAACGAAGTTTTACCATAACATTTCTCTAATTTGGAACCAGTATGGAATTGATTCAATTATGGAATCATGAATAGTCATTGGTTCAGTCGGTACAGAGACATAGTTATTTATATTTAATAGAGAATATCTACACAGATAATAAAGATTTTTCTGAAGAAATTTTAGCAAAATGCCGTCTTTTTTTGTCTGAATAGAACATTTTTCTATAAATATCTATCTCAAAAAAATATCTAACAGAAATATTAAGAAATCCAAATATAGAAATAACATAACTAACAGAAATCGCACAAATAAAATAAATAAATTCTATTTGACTCTGCCTCTTCAAGTGACTCAATAAGATAGACTGACCATTTTCAACTTCCCAACCTAGAAGGAATCATTACAAATCTTGATAGTTGAAAAAGTTTTCTACTTCTACATCATTCTTTGAGTCAAGTTTTACTCCTTTTTATTATCATAAAAAAGCAAGATCTCTGTTTCTTTTCAAATGGAATTGTCAATGATGCAAAGCAAATAAGCTAAATAGATCGAACAATAAAAAGAAATATCGTTGTTAAATATTTAAATTTTCATATTTTAGGGATGCGATTTAGTTTTCACAAAAATGGAAACACTATTGTCACTGAAATAGGATAACCATACATACCTATAGGCTAAGCACTTCCTCGTTTTATATGTATTTTCATATTTTTTTAACCTGAGGTTAAGTAATCTTTCTCCAACTGTGATCTATGCCCCATTTTCTATGGGTCACAAAAGGGTTCAGTTACTTTTGCATGTCATTTGAACTCGATTTAGTTTGGTTTGTGAAAAAGTCAGATATGATTCCGCAAATAATAAAAAAAGTCTATCCAAACCTTGAAACAGAACCTTGTTGAACAAAAAATAAGTATTAGAATACAATGGATATGCTCTGGGACGGAAGGATTCGAACCTCCGAATAGCGGGACCAAAACCCGTTGCCTTACCGCTTGGCTACGCCCCATTTCTATTTTTATTGGATACTTATACTATTAAAGAATAATATTGGTATTAAGTGTTCGTCAATTCCAGTCCAACTATAGAAAATCTTTATTCTTTATAGAATCTATTATAGATTCGTGCTAGGATTTTGGCATGTGTATCTCTAGAATTAATTCAATGGAATTTATTGATCATTACATATAATTCAATTAAGATATTGTATGAAAGTATGATTTCTTCTATTCTCCTTTGAGAATCGGAGGATTTTTGATTGAGCGGAAAAAGAAGGATTTTTTGTCTACCTTACTTTACTTCATTTTTCCTTATATCAATAACTCAATCAAAATGCAATTATCTCGACGAAAAAAATGTCTGTTATGCTTAATATCTTTAGTTTGATCTGTCTTAATTCTGCCCTTTATCCGAGTAGTCTTTTCTTGGCCAAATTGCCCGAAGCCTATGCTTTTTTGAATCCAATCGTAGATGTTATGCCAGTCATACCCCTGTTCTTTTTTCTTTTAGCCTTTGTTTGGCAAGCTGCTGTAAGTTTTCGATAAGATCTTTAATACTATCCTAGAAAATTCATATTTATTCGAGAAAAATTATAACAATTGATAAGATCAAATAAGTCTGACAGTATGAACCTTCGATTCAAACATTGAAATTCTCGGATAGCCACGAGACGCCCTATTTCCTGATTTTAATCCTTTTTACGGCGAAATACCTTATTAGCTTCGGGTCCCTTACAATATATAATTTGGGTATGAAAGTGATTTGTGGTAATCAAAGACTCTTATTACAAATTTCAACTTCATTTGAATTTCTGAACATTCTTAGAATTCTTTTCTTGGTGTCAAAATAGGATATGTGATATAAAAATGGAGGATCTATTGTCTTTTCTCGTTTTTCTTTTTCAAAAAATGATCTTGGAGGTTGTGTAATGCTTACTCTCAAACTTTTCGTTTATACAGTAGTAATATTCTTTGTTTCTCTCTTCATCTTTGGATTCCTATCCAATGATCCAGGACGTAATCCTGGACGTGAAGAATAATTTTTTTGTTTTTATTGCTTGATTTTATAATTTTCTTAAGATTTTTTTTTAGCTATTCCACACATTTAACAAGGAAAAAATAAAAAGGGGTTTGGAAAATTTGAAAGAAAAAATGGAAACTCATCAACGGAAACGGAAAGAGAGGGATTCGAACCCTCGGTACGAATAACTCGTACAACGGATTAGCAATCCGCCGCTTTCGTCCACTCAGCCATCTCTCCCAATTGAAAAAGATAATTACTATGTTACATTACACATCAAGTAAGGATTAAAGAAAGTATTTCTTTCACATTCTTTATCGTTATTATATAATTAGCAATTCAATTTAGATGCTCGAAAGATCCAAATAGAAAGATAAATAAAGAACACCTTCTTTCTTTTATTTTGTTCGAAGTGCCTTTTGGGCCTGGCCCGGTCAATACCCAGCCAGGCCTTTTTTTGTTCCAACGAATTCCCTTTATTTATAGGCAACATACTATAATAGCCAATTTGGTATCTGTATAAGAATATCCGTTCTGGGGTTTACATATACCTATAATTTTTGTTATAATGGAAATTGAGAAGGATTTTTGATTAAAAAAATAAATTAACTATGTATCAAAAAATTTTTGCTTATTCTTATGTCATTAGGCAAACCAAAATTTATATTCAAATCCAAGACTAATTCACGAATTGTCAGTCAATAAATAGTTAATGGTTCCCATAAATTTAGGCTTTTTGAGTGAAAATATACATTTGATTTTTCAATATAAAAGTGAGTGGAAGTTTGTGTGTTTTGAGATACTATACAATCAATCGAAGGGGCAGATCAAATACAATCAAAAGGGGAAAAACGGTTTCTTTTCTAATTTTTCTAAATTTAGAAAAAAGGATTAAAAAGGGATGCAAGTACAATAAACTCAAGTTTACTAATCCAACTCAAAAAGGGAAATTTTTATCCTATTGTGTATCGTTTTGGCGGCATGGCCGAGTGGTAAGGCGGGGGACTGCAAATCCTTTTTCCCCAGTTCAAATCCGGGTGCCGCCTCATCAACAAACAAATCGAAATCTCTTATTCTGTTCCGCTATTTTTTTATGTTCTGGGGATTTTGTAAAAGATTGGAAATCTTTGAATCTAAAATTCAAAGAAAGATTATAATGGTCGAAGCAAGACTTCCAGATTCTCTTCTACTGCTAATGTAATGTCTATTGATTGGGTCTTGAATTACATTGGATAACCCGCCGAGAATTCCACTACTAGTTGGGAAAGTACTTTCTATACTGTAATCTACATATATAGACTCGCGAGAATCTCTGAGTGTTCAGGCATTCAATCACTATTATATTGAGATTGGATAGATAATTTACCTTTTATAGAAAATAAAAAAAAAAGTCCAAAACAATTTTTAACCCTCGTCAAGAGTATAATATACTATATCCCAACTCCTTCAGAGAGACAATCGGGAAAGGGTACGGATTATAAATCATATAGGAATTTTTAAAATCCATTTATTTGATTGATTCATCAATAGTGTTCGCCCAGAATCCCTTTTTGACTCTGGACCATTCATTCTACTATTATTAGTGAGCAATAATGGAATAATTCTATCATAGAGATAAGGGACATAATTCACATGGATATAGTAAGTCTCGCTTGGGCTGCTTTAATGGTAGTCTTTACTTTTTCTCTTTCACTCGTAGTATGGGGAAGAAGTGGACTTTAGAAGCACTCCTAATTTAGTTGAGAAATGAAAAGGTATCAATTGTTTTATAGATCATTCTGCAACGCATTCTTTATTTAAATTGAAATAATTTTCAAATAAAAATATCTTCATTTCGAAATTCCATTAGATTCTAGTGGATAAATGTATTCTATAACAGTAAACCAATTATTTCAGATTCATTGGAATTGGAATATAAATATATATATATAAATGTATGAAAGAAAAGATTGGGTCCTACGTCAATTCCAAATATGGATTAATAACTACATATATTGAATTGAAGATAGAAGCTAATATAGCATACCCTTTTTATTAGAAAGTCAAGTACAACTTTATACACTACTATAACACTAATAGAGAGTATGGTAAGTAAGAAAGAAATTTCTTACTTACCATACTCTCGGATCTCATAGAATATCGCCGATTATAGCCCCTTGATTTCAGCAAAAATAGAATACTTTTCTTTTGATTTCTTCAAAGAATTCAGAAGTCGAGTTTCATTTAAAGTAATTAATTAATTATTTTGACTTACTGTTTTTACGTAAATTATAAGTAGAAAAGCAGTAGGAACTAAAATGAACAGTGCAGTAGCAATAAATGCAAGAATATTTACTTCCATAATCTCATCGTTTTTTTTTATTTCACAATACAATAACTCGGGATTTAATCCCATAGAGATGATAAATCTTTCACCTGTCAATTGCATTACCTATCGATGATATTGAATCGGATCAATATCATGAATAACAATATCTGAGCTATTAAATTAATTAGTCGTGGAGAATTAATAGTATATAACATATGAAGATCTTTTATCCATACCGAATCCAAGATAGGATTCCCGGACCAATCAAAAATTCCTTTATTTATCCTTCTTTTATGTTCTTTCTTTTCTATAACCTACCTTAGGTCTTCCTTGTAGAACCATCAAATGAAGTATAATCTAACCCGTCCGTTTCCATTAACTACAAAACCCCACCAACAAACAATACAAGCGAAGTGGAAAAAGACAGGAATTAGGTTTTAAATTTTAGTGATCCTCTTTTCTTTGGAAGACAAAACAAAGAAGTATGAGAAAGACGAGTCGCGTCAGAAAAGATGAAATATTCTGTCAACTTCACTATTTTAGTTATTTTCATTTTATTTTAGGGTGTGTTCTTTCTTCGAGAGAATCCTGAAAAAAAAAGAAGAGGGAACCCCTTCGGAATTCAATTATTCTCTCTGTCCCTTCATTTCACAGAAAATGGAGAGGCGAATTGATGTACTTATTGGATCCGTCGGGACTGACGGGGCTCGAACCCGTAACATCCGCCTTGACAGGGCGGTGCTCTAGCCTATTGAACTACAATCCCAGGGAAATAAGAAGAGATCTAGCAGAAAATTTAGATATTCTCTTGTCTTGTATCAGGTATTTCTTAAGAACAAGAGGGTTATACCATCTGATAGTAGATTGGCGAATTGTTGGGCCGAGCTGGATTTGAACCAGCGTAGACATATTGCCAACGAATTTACAGTCCGTCCCCATTAACCACTCGGGCATCGACCCAACGCCTAATTCATTTTAGACGTTCCATAATCAACTTCCTTTCGTCTCCCAAGTAGACTTGACAAATACATATCACTTGAAATCAAATATAACATTTGATATAAAATAGAAAGTCTCTTCTGAGTAGACTAATAGAAGGACTTGACAAATACGGATCGCTTGATAGAAAATCCCACTCCTATAGTCTTTAGTCTTGGTATACCCCCAGAGGGACTTGAACCCTCGTTTTCTCCGTGAAAGAGAGAGGTCGTAACCACTGGACCATAGGGGCCTATGCCACCTTCATTCATAAATCAACTAGAAATAGGTAATAAGACAAATACCATAGGTAACTAAGGCCACCTTAACTTAATATAACTCAGGCCTAGAGCCGCCTTTAGGATTTAGGTGATGCATAGGATATAAATAAAAGGGAAAAACTCGTTAACTATTCTGAGGATTAATGGTAATCAAACTTTACCATTAAACTATACAATCTTGAAACTTGATTTCATTGGTCTTTCTCGTCTTTATCTTTCTTATTCCCAAAAGGTTATGCGTTGGATCCAAGATCCTTCACTCCGCAGTAGATTCAAGGTGGTTTACCAAACTATGATTTGTTCGGTCAAATTATATTGAGCCCTAAGTCATACTGTCAATTAACGACACGACAGGACAAGAGGGCAATAAAAGAAGAGAGAAGACGGAGATCTAGATTAGCTATACCCGCGTTAATAATAATATAAGTTAATAACTACAACATTCATACAGTTTTCTGGTATTCAATATTGAAGTAGATTAGAATATCTATGCCGTTATTATACATTATAATATAAGAAACTTAATAAGTTTTGATATTATAAATCCCAAAGCATTGTAAGCCTAAGTGGGAGAATTGGGTTTCTAGGACTGTTTTATCAATTCTGTTTCGGTTGCATCTCTTAAAAATGACAATTAATTCAAGTTCAGTATAAATTTTTATTCCACCTATCTCATAGATTCCAGTCAAAGATTCATAGAATCCAAATTCCATCATTGCTAGATTTGATTTTGATGGATAATGCGCCAGCAAAAATGGTATTTTTTTTTTTTAGAGAATTCGATATGGATGAATATAAATAACTGACAATTTCAAAATAATCCGGGATAGACGCAATGT